AAAAATTTCACCCAATTGAGCGCGTCTAGCATATTTTTTCACTGTAGCAGGATCACTATAACTCACTCCATTCAATTCGCCACCATAGAACTCAACAGTTACACCTACTTGTTCGACACTATACTTCGATTCTGCCCTTCTAAAAGGAACATCGGCTCTAACAATTCCATCTCCGTCTACCAAAACAACCGGAAATGTTTCAAAAAAAGTAGGCATACGACGTACAAAGAGTTCACGCCCTTCTTTATCTCTAAAGATAGGGTGTCCTAACCACCCGACAGCTATTCCATCCCCGTTATCCATTGAACCGGCTCTGAATAATCCCCCCTTCGCCGGATTATTTCCGATGTAATCATAAAAAGCTAATTTTTCAGGAATTTTAGACCAAGCTTCTGATAAACTTTGATTTTCGGCTAGTCCAGCACTAACTCTTCGATAGATTTCTTGCTGAAAGTATCCCTGATCCCATTGATAACGGGTGGGACCAAATAATTCGATGGGGGTTGTTGCTGAACCATACCACATAGTTCCAGCAACAACAAAAGCTGCAAAAAATACAGCAGCGATACTGCTGGAAAGAACGGTTTCAATATTGCCCATACGTAATCCTTTGTATAGACGTTGGGGCGGGCGGACACTCAGATGGAATAAGCCTGCTAAGATGCCCAACGTCCCGGCTGCAATATGATGAGAGGCTATTCCTCCCGGAACAAAAGGATCAAACCCTTCCACACCCCACGCCGGATTTACAGATTGTACCTTTCCAGTTAGTCCATAAGGGTCGGACACCCATATTCCAGGACCATACAATCCTGTTACATGAAATGCGCCAAAACCAAAGCAAGCCACTCCTGATAGAAATAAATGAATTCCAAAGATCTTAGGCAAATCCAAAGAAGGTTTTCCTGTACGTTCATCACCAAATATTTCTAGATCCCAATACACCCAATGCCAAATAGCTGCCAAGAAGCACAAGCCAGAAAACACAATATGTGCTCCGGCTACACCTTCGTAACTCCAAATACCCGGATTCGTTATCGTCCCTCCTGTGATACTCCAACCGCCCCATGAATTGGTTATTCCTAAACGAGTCATGAAGGGTATAACGAACATACCCTGTCTCCACATTGGATCAAGAACGGGGTCGGAGGGATCAAAAACTGCTAATTCATATAGAGCCATTGAACCGGCCCAACCAGCAACCAGAGCTGTATGCATTATATGGACAGAAAGCAAACGACCGGGATCATTCAATACGACGGTATGAACACGATACCAAGGCAAACCCATGGGAATACCCCTTTATCAACAAAAAATAGACACTATGTAACTTTATTGCATTGAAAAAAAACTATGCTACGGACCCCCCTTTTTTCAGTGGATTATCTCGGAAGAAGGATTAATATTTGTTATATTCTTTTAGTAATAATGGAACAGTTTGGTTCGTAGGAAAAAAGAGAAGCAGATCTATTCTATACTCGATAAGTACCAATACGCAATGGGGGTCGATTCCCTTTTCTATGAGCGAATGCATCCATATTTGGTCGTCATTCAAAGGACCTATTCGTAAAAATTTTCCTTTATTCATTCCGTTTTCCTTTATTTTATGAACTTATTCAATCTATGGATAAAATATGATAAAGGTCGATATTATTAAGACAATAAGCCCATTATTACGCTTCCACATCAAAGTGAAATAGAGTATTTAATTCCTTTTTCTTTCATTTTATGCCTATTGGTGTTCCAAAAGTACCTTTTCGAGGTCCCGGAGAGGAAGATGCATCTTGGGTTGACGTATAGTGCGACCTGTCAGATATATTGGGTCATATGGGATTTCCCCATTCTCTCCCCCGATCGAGATATCCTCTGTTTCGGCCAAAAAATTTGATTGAATTATCAAAAATTTGGAGCGTGAAATGCAATGAAGTGCAATTAGACCCATTTTGTGAGGGGGTATCCAGATTAATATTAGCAATTCAAATAATTTATGGTCGGCTTGGCTGGACCAATAAAATGAGGTATCCAGGCTCCGTTTAGAAAAACCCAATTGGTAATATATCTATGATTATTACTTAGATCATAAACGATTCTATTTAGAAATTGATTCTAAATAGGAGTGATCTCAAACCATTAATCAATCGAATAATAAATGTGAGAAATATGAATAATACGTCGACTATTTGGCGGAAAACATCAAAGAAATGGATTGAAAAAAAAAAAACGAAAAAAGGAAGTCATAACAAAAAAAAGACGTGGTATTGGGGCCATTTGTGCTATATGTGCAAATAAAAATCGGGCAGATCCTTACTCGGAGTAGAGCATAAACCTAAAAAAATGGAAAAGACCCATTTAGGAACAAGAAAATGACATCGTGATTTTTGGATTGGATCTCGATGAAAAACTACATCAATGAAAAGCTAGTTCGATAAGTTTAGTGAATTCTTTTTTATATTATAGAAACTCATCGTTCTTGAAAAATGGAAGAAAAGCCCCTTCGTTAGAAGGAGCCCGCTATGAAAAAAGAACAGGGCCTGGAGTTTACACATTGATTTTTTTTTCGCAAGTTTTGTTGAACCGTATGCATCAAAAGGTGCCCGTACGGCTCGTAAGGGATACAATTTTATCCTAATCAACCGACTTTATCGAGAAAGATTACTTTTTTTAGGCCAAGAGGTTGATGGCGAGGTCTCGAATCAACTTATTGGTCTTATGGTATATCTCAGTATAGAGAATGATACCGAGGATCTGTATTTGTTTATAAACTCTCCTGGCGGATGGGTAATACCCGGAATAGCTATTTATGATACTATGCAATTTGTGCAACCAGATATACAGACAATATGCATGGGATTGGCCGCCTCAATGGGGTCTCTTATCCTGGTCGGAGGAGAAATTACCAAACGTATAGCATTCCCTCACGCTCGGCGCCAATGAGTTTTTTATTTGAGAGAAAAAAGAAACTATGCCTTCACCATATGAATTATTAATATTAAGTAATAATAGCATGGCATTTCGAATTCGATATGCAAATTCTTTATTGTTTTTTTTTCAAGATATTCGATTATGTATCGAAAGAGTAGTATGAGATAAAGGAAGGGTATTTCCGATTTTATCTTACCTATCGTAGGTCTATTTCAGCGTCACAAACTTTTTCACACCGGAAGGTTATTAACAATATTTATGTTATGAAAGAGTACGAAATAAAAAAAAGATTCTTTTTTCTTTATTTTTTTTTATTTGAAAAAAAAACACAAAGAAACTTTGGGATTGCTGAATCACAGACGAAATAAATATATAAAGCAACGGGGCCATCATAGTATTTTGTAACTCCTCCGAAAAAAAAAGAAGGGTGGTAATTGGATCATTTACCGATCTAGGTATAAGAGACGCCATAGTTTCTCTTTCTTAGATGAAAGGTAAAAAAGAGAATTCCATTGGAGAGCCGTATGCAATGCGAAAAAAAAAGCCCGTACGGCTGTTCAATTCTATCTTTTTCTTATTATTCTTTATCTCTTCCCCTAGCCTCATCGTGCGATATAGGGGAATCTTTGATTATGTTAGATTATATCATCAGGGTAATGATACATCAACCTAGTGCCTCTTTTCAGGAGGCCCAAACGGGCGAATTTATCCTGGAAGCGGAAGAACTACTGAAACTGCGCGAAACTCTTACAAGGATTTATGTACAAAGAACAGGCAAGCCCTTATGGGTTGTATCCGAAGACATGGAAAGGGATATTTTTATGTCAGCAACAGAAGCCCAAGCTCACGGAATTGTTGATGTTGTAGCGGTTGTATAAAAAATAGCAGTGATTTCACGCAAATACACGATTTCCTATTTTCTCTTCTTACTTCTTAAGGGTTTAATATGAATTTTTTCTATTAATCTATTAAATAGAAGAAATTCATAATCATCCGGTTAGGATCGATCTAAACCAGCCCATAATGTATAATTCAGCATGCCAACTATTAAACAACTTATTAGAAACCCAAGACAGCCAATCAGAAACGTCACGAAATCTCCTGCTCTTCGGGGATGTCCTCAGCGCCGAGGAACATGTACGAGGGTGTATGTGCGACTCGTTTCAATCATGGGCTGAGACAAAACAAAAGAAAGAAAACTGATTTTCCAGTATCAATGATCAGTACCAGTAAATCGGATAGAATGGAAGACCTCCATTCACTATCTAAAAAGGCTAGATCTATCATATCTTTCTATTATTGTCTATGAAATTTATGGTTTCCATTGGTGCAAATTCAATCACTTCAATTTGCAATTTAAGATGAGAAAGAATTCCCCAGTGATAACAAATAGTTATCCATTAAGCGGGGAAAATCCTATTTCAAAAGCAGAAAGATTATGTTTCTACTCTTGCAAGAACGGACTAACAGGGTCAGCTAACCAACCAAGCTTCATAATTAAATACCGTTACTGTAATAAGGTATATCTCGTTATGAAAGACCTATTACTGGAAAATTCATGGGTAGAGCCAAAGAGTGGTAACTGTACAAGTTACCAATACAATAGCGTTGATTAAATGAAAGAAGGGGCTCCGGTATATAGAGAGGACCTCACCGTTTACGTTTAAGAGGTAACCATAGAGACGATGGAACCCACAATTTCTTTATCTATTTCTATTTACTACTTTAATTTTATTATTATTTTAATTGGATTTTATTTCCAATGCCTAGAAAAAGGGAAAAAGTGTGGTCGGGAAGGTTATAGTAGCAAAAGCCATTGGAATTTGAATTTTATAAATTGGAAGAATCCGTTTTGTTATTAATAGATTAGGAAAGGGGAAAAGAATAACTGAAAGAAAGGAAATCAATTAGTTATTCATCAAAGTTTCATTTATTCAATGACCAGAATTAGACGAGGATATATAGCCCGGAGACGTAGAACAAAAGTTCGTTTATTTGCATCAAGCTTTCGCGGGGCTCATTCAAGACTTACTCGAACAATTACTCAACAGAAAATAAGAGCTTTGGCTTCGGCTTATCGTGATAGAGATAGGAAAAAAAGAGATTTTCGTCGTTTGTGGATCACTCGAATAAATGCAGTAATCCGGGGGATTCGGGTATCCTATAGTTATAGTAGATTCATACACAATCTGTATAAGGGGCAGTTGCTTCTTAATCGTAAAATACTTGCACAAATAGCGATATTAAATAGGAATTGTCTTTATACGATTTCCAATGAGATCATAAAAATCAAATAAGGAGATTGGAAAGAATCTGCCAGAATGTTTTAAATGGAGTTCTTTGGAGAATGAACTCCGGGAAGGTAGAGTAGAAATTAGTATGATAAAATATGGATAATATGATAAAGTCATCAAAATCAGCGAAGGCGATCAATAAAAAAAAAGATTGATTCTTCTTCCTCGATTCTTTTTTTTTTTCTTACGACACGACGGATTCTAAGATTTTTGGAACAAAACATCCATCTGTGTTTGAGTTCGGGTTGAAATTTTGATTCAATTGAAGAGGAAGCCTATTTTTTTCTGGTTCTAAGACCAGTAGTTCTAGCGGTCAACTCACTTCTTTCAAATTGTTTCTCATTATTAAGAAAAGGTAACAAAGATAAAATACGAGCTTGTTTTATAGCAATAGTAATTAATCGTTGTTCTTTTAAGGTCAATCTATTCACCCGCCTAGATAATATTTTTCCCTGTTCACTAATAAATCGACTAATTAAACTCATGTTTCTATAATCAATTCGATCCCCCGATTGGATCGGGGGCAAACGCCTACGAAAAGATCGCTTGGATTTAAGAAAGAGTCGCTTGGATTTATCCATAATTTGTTTATTCCTTATCCTTAAAATCCTATTCCGATCAAATCAAAATCAAAAAAGATTTATAGAATTAATTAATAGGATTTTGTTTGTCTATATTTATTTGTTTCTCTTTAAATATTAAATATATGAATAAGATAGATAGATATTATATATAATTTTTTTGTTCCTTGGAAGGGTGACACACAAGCACTCGGGTCGGTTCGATCTATATCTATTTCTTTATCTCCCCATGAATTGTATGTTTGTAACAATAGGGACAGAATTTTCTCAATTCCAATCGACTAGGTGTATTGTGTCGATTCTTTTGAGTAATATATCGGGAAATACCCGTTGATTCCTTATTAACATTAACACCGTTTCGCACACAACTGGTACATTCCAAAATAACCCTTACTCGGACATCTTTACCCTTGGCCATGAACCTCCTTTGGGTTTTTGATTCACCCAACTTTTCTATTTTCCGATCCGAAGCGAATAAGAAGAAAGGAACGAAAAAAAAATAGAAGTTGCTAACAATTCAAAAAAAATTATGAAATAAAGATTTTGTCGCAATGCATAATCCATATAGTAATCTATAGAGTAAATAATAAGTAATACAACAATTTCGAATTCTATTTCTAATCACAGTACAGTATTTCATTTAAGTATCTTGTATTATATGATACTCTTATCCTAGCCCCATTTCCATTTCCGTTTTCTTTTAACTCTATTATTAATTTAAAATTGAATTATTAATTTAATTGGAGCCTGAACCCGAGTTTCGCTGGGGTTGAATCTACTTTTTTCTTTCTCTTTCCCCCCTTATTCTATCTAGCGAATTCGAAAAAAAAAAACAAGAAAAGGGGGGAAAGAGAGATTAGTCACAAATATTTGATTCTATCTCTAATCTTCTTCACCCCTTTCCATGTCAATAACTAGAATTAAAAAAAAGGAAATGTCAACGCATCGGGGAATAAACGATTGATTTCTATCAATAAACCTGCTAAAGACCCGAACCATAGAGTACTTAGTACCGGGGCCACGGAAAGATATGTTTTTAGATCTCGCATTGAAAATCCTCCTTCTTTTTTTTTATTCCATATTGTAATACATTATGGTAAGAGATGTATATGTAGTTAAAGACCACTTGTATTTGTGCGCGGAATCCCTAATTCAAATTGAAATGCGCAATGCTTCGGTAGATAAGATTTTCTTTTCTTTTTCTTAAAGCCGAAAAAAGGGTCCCTTTCCGTCTGAGAATTCCCGAGATAAATATTCATTTATTATTATTATATGTTATATGATATGAGAGCAAAAAAAAAAGAAGAAATGGCAAGATCCATTTGCATATCAATGGAGGAAATAAAATAAGGATGTGGAAAACAAGACGGGGATTCCCTACAATGATACTGTAGACCAATTTAAAGGGATGTAGCGCAGCTTGGTAGCGCGTTTGTTTTGGGTACAAAATGTCACGGGTTCAAATCCTGTCATCCCTACCTATTACTGCTCAGGGGAGCAGTAACGAGAAATCCATCTTAGATCGATTCAATTTGGACATTCAGAATCTTTCGTTTTATGATATATGATAGTATACACATACAAGAAATATTTATTGGGGTTATAAAAAAAAAAAAAAGAATACCCCTCTTTATTGTTTATAGTCTTTTCCGTTGTGATAAGAAAGCGCTCTTAGTTCAGTTCGGTAGAACGTGGGTCTCCAA